AGTATTCACAGGTGATACTGCCGAACATGTACGAGCTCCTTCTAATGGAAAAATAAAATTCAATGAGGATTTGGTTTATCCCACACGTACCCGTCATGGGCATCCTGCTTTTCTATGTTCTATAGACTTGTATGTAACTATTGAGACTCGGGATATTATCCATAATGTGAATATTCCACCAAAAAGTTTGATTTTAGTTCAAAATGATCAATATGTAGAATCAGAACAAGTGATTGCTGAGATTCGTGCCGGAATGTCTACTTTTCGTTTTAAAGAGAAGGTACGAAAACATATTTATTCTGAATCAGAGGGAGAAATGCACTGGAGTACCGATGTCCACCATGCATCTGAATATACACATGGTAATGTTCATCTATTACCAAAAACAAGTCATTTATGGATATTAGCAGGAGGTCCGTGCAGATCCAGTATAGTGTCTTTTTCGCTCCACAAAGATCAAGATCAAATGAATGTTCATTCTTTTTCTTTCGAAGAAAGATATATCTTTGACCTCTCAATGACTAATCATCGAGTAAGACATAAATTGTTGGATACTTCTGGTAAAAAAGATAGGGAAATTCTTGACTATTCAAGACCTGATCGAATCATATCCAATGGTCATTGGAATTTCATATATCCTTCTATTCTCCAAGAAAATTCTGATTTCTTGGCGAAAAAACGAAGAAATAGATTCATTATCCCATTACAATATGATCAAGAACGAGATAAAGAACTAATGCCCTGTTTTGGTATTTCGATTGAAATACCCATAAATGGTATTTTACGTAGAAATAGTATTCTTGCTTATTTTGATGATCCACGATACAGAAGAAATAGTTCAGGAATTACTAAATATGGGACCATAGAGGTGGATTCAATCATAAAAAAAGAGGATTTGATTGAGTATCGAAGAGCAAAAGAATTTAGTCCGAAATACCAGAAAGTAGATCGGTTTTTTTTCATTCTCGAAGAAGTGCATATCTTACCCGGATCTTCGTTCATAATGGTCCGGAACAATAGTATCATTGGAGTAGATACACAACTCGCTTTAAATACAAGAAGCCGGGTAGGCGGATTAGTCCGAATGGAGAGAAAAAAAAAAAGTATTGAACTGAAAATCTTTTCTGGAGATATTCATTTTCCTGGAGAAACAGATAAGATATCCAGGCACAGCGGCATTTTGATACCACCAGAGACGGAAAAAAAAAATTCTAAGAAATCAAAAAAATGGAAAAATTGGATCTATGTCCAACGGATCACACCCACCAAGAAAAAGTATTTTGTTTCGGTTCGGTCCGTAGTCACATATGAAATAGCTGATGGGATAAATTTAGCAACACTTTTCCCTCGGGATCTCTTGCAGGAAAAGGATAATGTCCAACTTAGAGTTGTCAATTATATCCTTTATGGAAATGGCAAGTCAATTCGAGGAATTTATCACACAAGTATTCAATTAGTTCGGACTTGCTTAGTATTGAATTGGGACCAAGAAAAAAATGGTTCTATAGAAGAGGTTCATGCTTCCTTTGTTGAGGTAAGGACAAATGATCTGATTCGCGATTTCATAAGAATTGAGTTAGTCAAGTCCACTATTTCGTATACCGGAAAAAGGTATGATAGGGCAAGTTCCGTATTGATTTCCGATAATGGATTAGATCGCACCAATATCAATCCTTTTTATTCCAAGGCGAAGATTCAATCACTTACCCAACATCAAGGAACTATTGGTATTGGTACGTTGTTGAATCGAAATAATGAATGCCAATCTTTGATAATTTTGTCATCATCCAATTGTTCTCGAATTGGTCCATTCAATGGTTCGAAATATAACAATGTGACAAAAGAATCAGATCCCATAATCCAAATTAGGGATTTGCTGGGTCCCTTAGGGACTATTGTCCCTAAAATAGCGAATTTTTTTTCATCTTACTATTTAATAACTCATAATCATATCTTGTTAAAGAAATATTTGTTACTTGACAATTTTAAACAGACTTTCCAAGTACTTAAATACTGTTTAATAGATGAAAATAGGAGGATTTATAATCCCGATCCATGCGGTAACATAATTTGGAATCCATTCCATTTGAATTGGTGCTTTCTCCATCACGATTATTGTGAAGAGACATCTACAATAATTAGCCTTGGACAATTTATTTGTGAAAATGTATGTCTATTCAAATACGAATCACACGTAAAAAAATCTGGTCAAATTTTAATTGTTCATGTTGACTCCTTAGTTATAAGATCAGCTAAACCCTATTTGGCCACTCCAGGAGCAACTGTTCATAGCCATTATGGAGAAATCCTTTACGAAGGAGATACATTAGTTACATTTATATATGAAAAATCGAGATCTGGTGACATAACGCAAGGTCTTCCAAAAGTGGAACAAATCTTAGAAGTGCGTTCGATTGATTCAATATCGATGAACCTAGAAAGGAGAGTTGAAGGTTGGAACGAACGTATACAAAGAATTCTTGGAATACCCTGGGGATTCTTGATTGGAGCTGAGCTAACCATAGCCCAAAGTCGTATCTCTTTGGTTAATAAGATCCAAAAGGTTTATCGATCCCAGGGGGTACAGATCCATAATAGACATATAGAAATTATTGTACGTCAAGTAACATCAAAAGTGTTGGTTTCAGAAGATGGAATGTCTAATGTTTTTTTACCTGGAGAATTAATCGGCTTTTTGCGAGCGGAACGAGCAGGGCGTGCTTTGGACGAAGCGATCTGTTATCGGGCAATCTTATTGGGAATAACGAGGGCATCTCTAAATACTCAAAGTTTCATATCCGAAGCAAGTTTTCAAGAAACCGCTCGAGTTTTAGCAAAAGCTGCTCTACGAGGTCGTATTGATTGGTTGAAAGGCCTGAAAGAGAACGTTGTTCTGGGGGGGATTATACCTGTTGGTACCGGATTCCAAAAATTAGTACACCCTTCAAGGCAAGACAAGAACATTCATTTGGAAATAAGAGATATTTTGTTACACCATAGAGAATTATTTTGTTCTTACGTCCAAAACAATTTCCATGAGACAAATTTCCATGAGACATCAGAACAATCATTTACGCGATTTAATGATTCCTAAGAGCAGATTCTTTTCTTTCACTTTAACTATCTTTCAATTATCTGGTCCGATTATTGATTTGGTAAAAAATAAAAAATAAGTAATTAAAAGAAATTAATGGTTTGGGTCGTGTATCAACGGTCAATCCCCCGTAGAAGGTTCCATCGGAACAATTATTTATTTCAGGTTACCTCGTCTCTTTGTTAAAAAAAAAAAGGAAGTCTGGGGAAAAATGACAAGAAGATATTGGAACATCAATTTGGAAGAGATGATGGAAGCAGGAGTTCATTTTGGTCATGCTACTAAGAAATGGAATCCTAGAATGGCCCCTTACATCTCTGCAAAGCGTAAAGGTATTCATATTACAAATCTCACTAGAACTGCTCGTTTTTTATCAGAAACCTGTGATTTAGTTTTTGATGCAGCAAGTAGGGGAAAAAACTTCTTAATCGTTGGTACAAAAAATAAAGCAGTGGATTCAGTAGCATCAGCTGCAATAAGGGCTCGGTGTCATTATGTTAATAAAAAATGGCTTGGTGGTATGTTAACGAATTGGTCCACTACGGAAACGAGACTTCACAAGTTCAGGGACTTAAGAGCAGAACAAAAGATGGGGAAACTCAACTGTCTCTCCAAAAGAGATGCAGCAATGTTGAAGAGAAAATTATCTACCTTGCAAACATATCTCGGTGGGATCAAATATATGACGGGGTTGCCTGATATTGTGATCATCGTTGATCAGCAAGAAGAATATACGGCTCTTCGAGAATGTGTCATTTTGGGGATTCCGACAATTTGTTTAATCGATACAAATTGTGACCCAGATCTCGCAGATATTTCGATTCCAGCAAATGATGACGCTATAGCTTCAATCCGATTGATTCTTAACAAATTAGTATCTGCAATTTGTGAGGGTCGTTCTAGCTATATAAGAAATCGTTGATTATCATTAAGAATAATAAGATTAGTTAATTATTTGGCAACTCCATAGATTTATTGGATCGGTTACTATTTTTGAATTTTTAAAAAGAGATAAAAAAAGTACTGGGGATATTGATATTATGTTATGATGTTATGTAATTTCTTGGTATCGTAAATAAAATATACGATTAATGATTCAAGTTAGTGAGTTGAGAAATAGATGGTTGAATCAAAATAATTCCTTTTTTGAAGTTCAATTTCTGTCAGAGGACAATATGAATGTTATACCATGTTCCATTAAAACACTCAAAGGGTTATACGATATATCGGGTGTAGAAGTAGGCCAACATTTCTATTGGCAAATAGGAGGTTTACAAATCCATGCCCAAGTACTTATCACTTCTTGGGTCGTAATTGCTATCTTATTAGGTTCAGTCATCATAGCTGTTCGGAATCCACAAACCATTCCGACCGACGGTCAGAATTTCTTCGAATATGTCCTTGAATTTATTCGAGATTTGAGCAAAACTCAGATTGGAGAAGAATATGGTCCTTGGGTTCCCTTTATTGGAACTATGTTCTTATTTATTTTTGTTTCTAACTGGTCAGGTGCTCTTTTACCTTGGAAAATCATACAATTACCTCATGGGGAGTTAGCTGCGCCTACGAATGATATAAATACTACTGTTGCTTTAGCTTTACCCACGTCAGCGGCATATTTTTATGCGGGTCTTACCAAAAAAGGATTGGGTTATTTCGGGAAATACATTCAACCAACCCCAATACTTTTACCAATTAACATCCTAGAAGATTTCACAAAACCTTTATCTCTTAGTTTTCGACTTTTCGGGAATATATTGGCTGATGAATTAGTAGTTGTTGTTCTTGTTTCTTTAGTCCCTTCAGTAGTTCCTATACCTGTTATGCTTCTTGGATTATTTACAAGTGGTATTCAAGCTCTTATTTTTGCAACGTTAGCCGCGGCTTATATAGGTGAATCCATGGAGGGTCATCATTGACTAGTTTTCGAAATAGTCTTTTTTAAGCTTATCCCAATTCATGCATGATTCAAGATAATCCACTTGGTTGGGGAACATAATAGATACAAATACAAATACGTATGAATATACGACCTAGAGTCGTAGGAAAAAAGATAGACGATATTGCGGAATTGTAAAAAAAAGATGGGTTGGGGGGGTCACACTAGATGTATGTAATCTTTATAAGTCCAGCCCCTGTGTCTGTTTCGAGGAATGATTCTAGAATCCGATTCAATATAAAATGCGGGTGGTTTACGTTATGGAAGAAACAAATGTATATGTGATATTAGATATTTACTAGTTATATAGGACTATTCCTAATATATATATATTATTATATACCCTATATATATATATATATATATTATTGATTTGATTGATTTGATTGCGGTTCACTGCATTTATATAGTTCCAATATAAGTCTTTCTGTTTCGTCTGTGATTGTGGATTGAATGAAATGCAAAAAAGAGATGAACTCAAGGATAGTATCTAGAAGAAAAAAGAAAGGAAAGAAGAATTGAATGAAAGAATGGTTCGAAACAAAGAAATGCAATAACTAGAACCGTATACATATGTATTTACAAAAACTCCATTATGGGTAGAAACTCAAAATGAGATATCGAAATAGTTCTGACGATTCAGTAATATTATCATTTCAATTCGGAGTTTTTAGTTATTTCGACCCGATAGATCTTAATCAGATAGATCTTAATGATAAAATCTTAATGAAAAAAAAAAAAATGATAAAAAAAATTAAGTAAAAATTCATTGGTTGATTGTATCATTAACCATTTCTTTTTTTTTTGGTGCGAGGAACTTACCATGAATCCACTGATTTCTGCCGCTTCCGTTATTGCTGCTGGATTGGCCGTAGGGCTTGCTTCTATTGGACCTGGAGTTGGTCAAGGTACTGCTGCAGGCCAAGCTGTAGAAGGTATTGCGAGACAACCAGAAGCAGAGGGTAAAATACGAGGTACTTTATTGCTTAGTCTAGCTTTTATGGAAGCTTTAACAATTTATGGACTGGTCGTGGCGTTAGCGCTTTTGTTTGCGAATCCTTTTGTTTAATCCTAGAAATGTAAAAAAGTACCTTACATACTATACTTTTTTTTCTTATTTTTTTAACTCGCTATACTTTTTTCTTATTTTATTAACTCAGAATTGCTGTTTGCTTCTTCTAATTATATCAACGCTTTACTCCTACAATTATTTATTTGTTGAGACAATACCCCAGGAAAGGAAGGATTGTTTTGAGGATGAGTAATTACTGATCCGCTCGTTTTCTTCCTTCGCGTCCTTAGCTTAGTACAATGGAAACCTTTTTTTTTTTACTTTTTTTAGGAATCGTTTCAACAAACGAGATATTTCACAATTGACATGAGACCCAAGACTTAACCTAATAAGTATTTTATTGGATTGGAAACTTCAAGTAAGAAATTTTTAAATTATCAAATTAAATTACTAGATTTAATCTACTCCCATTAAAAAAAAAAATGGAAATAAAATTTATATAATAAAAAGAAATCGATCAAAAAAGGGACAACGAAGTGATACAAAAAGAACTCTGTTCTTTGTTAGTCCTATCTATAAGAGGAGAGCATATGAAAAATGGAACCGATTCTTTCCTTTCCTTGGGTCACTGGCCATCCGCCGGGAGTTTCGGGTTTAATACCGATATTTTAGCAACAAATCCAATAAATCTAAGTGTAGTGCTTGGTGTATTGATTTTTTTTGGAAAGGGGGTGTGTGCGAGTTGTGTATTTCAAGAATAGGTTGGATCCATCCGACTGCACTTTATTTATGGTATTTTATTCATTTTATAGGATAAATAGGAAAAAAAGTGCACGATCTCAACGAATTATTTCTGAATAAATTAAGAAATCATATGTAAGAACCATAGCATTTCGTGACTTATTGGTAAATTTGATTCTCTATCAACCAATAATGTGAGACCATTAACATGGTTAAAGCTAAACTGTTTGAAGTCCAGGCAAAACATGGTACTCTTTCTACCGGTACTAACGTACCGAAATGGTTTAAAAATGAATAGTTGGTAATTTATCTGATATAGAACACTCATATCGATAAAATGATTTGAACCATTTATTAAAAAAATGGGCATCTTGCTCTTTTTTTCCAATGCCGAATCGACGACCTACGTAAAAAAAAATAGGAATTTTTGGATTTGAAGAAAAAAAGGAAATAAAAAAATATAGAAATAAATTGTAAATTTGAATTTTAAATTAAATAAAGAACAAATCAAATACAAATTAAAGAACAAATACAAATAAAGAAAGAACTTTGCTGACAATTATAGATTTTTGTCTGGTCGGAAGAGTCCTCCTAATATTCTGGTCTTATATCAGTTTCGATGTTTTTGAATATAAACAGAAAAGAGAGGGTAGGCTCATTACATTAAAAAAAAAGATATGGGAATGCCCATAATATAAAATAAATAATTGAGCG